ATAGGCATTTTTTTTTACGGTTCCTATTCCGGGTTGGGTTCATCTCTGTAATACTGTAATAATCATATGAACCAGATTAGATTGTATACATGAAAGAGTAAGAACTCAGCGGGGTAAGACCCCGCTGAGTTCTTAACTCTTAGAGCGAGACTTTGATCTGATGTTTCAAACCACTTTATTGTATTTCTTTTTTATTATAATGTTTTTGAATAATTTAATCTATTGACTGATTCATAGTTTCTGTCGTTCCTAACATAATATTCACTATTATATCAATTATATCAATATTTTGAATATGAAGCAACAAGAAAGGAGGAATCCATCGATTTTCTGAATAATCTAATACGTATGGATTTATCCATATGAAACATCCTGCAAATAATTTTCTTTTTAGACTCAACTATTTAGACTAAATTAAAACAAATAAGAAATAGAAAAAAACTGTAATGAGATAATAAAGAAATAATTGGATATGCGTAAAGATCTAATCTTCTTTTCAGCCAAAACAAGAAGTCTTTTTTTGTTATTTTCCTAAGTTATAAGTTGAAATGAGTTTAAGAAGTTCTATTTGTTCAATTATACCCGGAAAATAAAACAAGGAATAAGAATCTTTGGAAAACAAAAGAAAAAATCATGATCCCGATACAAGGCGACACAAGAAAAGGATTTTCTTGTGTCGTCTTGTATCGAATCGACTTGTATCGATTCGAATAGACGATTAGAAAGACTAAGAATAAAAGAATAAGAATACTTTCTATAAATAGAAATAAATAAAAATCTTTTTTACTTTCCTTTTTCCCGTCCTTGCCTTGTATTCTATTCCTTTGTATTTGTATACTTATTTTCTACCATTAGTAATGGTATACAAGTAATAAGTTTCAGACATCCCGCAAAATAAAAAAAGAGTAAAAGAGTCTAAAAAAAACAAAGAAAAGACTTCTAAAATTTTTTGAATCATATATCAGTCTATCAATCAACAAGAATTTGGCACTTTTACCAACTTTATTTTAAGGAATCTCTAGATCTAGAAATTCATTTCGTACAACTGAACCTTTTCAAACTGTTTCTTTTTCAGAACCAAAAAGATTTGTGCCAAAATCACCGATGCCAAGAATAACAGAAGGCCTTGGACTCGTAATGGATCTTGAAGCACTATTTCTGTGTCTCCCTGACCAAAACCTCCTACATTTGGATTACTTGTTAATGGTTGATCAAGCTTGATGGATTCACCTTCTGAAACAAGAAGTTCTGGTCCTGGAGGTATAATATCAACCACTTGACGTCCTTCTGATGCATCAACTATGGTTATTTCATATCCCCTTTTTTCTTTACGTGCTATTCTACTTACTATACCAGCAGATGTAGCATTATAAACTGTATTGTTACTCTTGCTACCATCAGGATAAATCTGACCCCTTCCTCTGTTCCCACCTACATATATGGGATATTTTAAGAAATGAACGTCTTTTTTCGTAGCAGGGTCGGGGGAAAGAATAGGAAAGACGATTTCACTATATTTCTGACCGGGAACAGGACCTATCACAAGAATATTTCTTTTATTAGGACGATAAAACTGAAAAGAAAGATTGCCCATCTTTTCTTTCATTTCGGGAGAAATACGATCGGGTGGGGCTAATTCGAATCCCTCGGGTAAAATAAGAACAGCTCCTACATTCAAAGCCCCTTTTTTACCATTAGCAAGAACTTGTTTCAGTTGCATATCATAAGGAATTCGAACAACTGCTTCAAATACAGTATCAGGAAGTACAGCTTGCGGAACTTCAATATCCACGGGCTTATTAGCTAAATGGCAATTGGCACATACAATTCGACCAGTTGCTTCTCGTGGATTTTCATAAACCTGCTGCGCAAAAATGGGATATGCATTTGAAATAGATGCTTGAGTTATTACATATATCATGATTGATACATAAATGGATCGAGTCATCTGTTCTTTTACCCAAGAAAAAGTCTTTCTATTTTGCATGGTCCAATCATTGATCCCCGGAATTTCTACAATAAATTTGATAGGTAGCTAGTAGAATTCCCTATCCACAAGTTTGCCATTGTATTGATTATACTGAAAGAATTGTACTAGTAGAATATAGTATGAATACCTTGAATTGAAAAGGTAGAAGTATAAAGAATAAGTAAGATGAAAAATGATTTCTTTATACACAAAGAAAGGTTCTGATTTTATTGATATCAAAATTGATATCAAATGATATCAAAAGATCTAATGAATTATTCATTCATTGAATGATAAATTACTACAAGCGAAGGAGATACACGATTTAAAAAATGGAAGATCCAATATTTCACAATTGTATCTAGAATCACTGGAAAAGTGGAAACAAGACCAGATATAATCTGATCATTCTGAGCCAATCCAAAATCATTGTAGATCGAACCAATCATTAGTTCCCAACCATGGGTCGAGTGAAATCCGATCCATAAATCAGTAACTAAAAGAATTGAAAAAGCTTTGATTGTATCACTTAAGTTATAGAGAAATTCCTGAATCCAAGAATTTAAAATTAAAAGTTCTTCATTACCCAGAAAAAAATAACCACTTAGAATAGCGAAACAGATTAGATTTGTAGAGAAATGCAAAATGATATGGAAATGAGATTCATTTTGTCTTTGGACCAATTGTATTGTTTCCTTGTGCATTCCTATACGAAGCCTTTGCATATGTGTCTCCGAGTACTCCTTTATCATCTCGTCCAACAGGAATAGTTCTTCTAATTCCATAAATTTTTCTAAAACATTTTTCTCTTGAATATCATTCAAAGGGATTTCGGATTGCCTAGTATTCCACCAATTAATAACCCAAGTTTCTAGACATTTCTTAAATGAGAGAGAAACCCACCAGGGCAAAAAGATTATAGACACAAGATATGGGAGGGAAGCCAATGCTTTCTTTTTTTTCATTCTGTATCCGTGATGTGAATTGTTAATGAACCTGTTTCATTGGTCGATTCTATCTGAGATTTCTATGAAGTACGAATTATATAACAAGAGCCTATAACTCTAACAAGAATAAGGTATCAAACCTATGAATCTTTTCCTATTTTTGTTTTTGTGTAAGAATTGAGTCTTTGGATCTAGAATAGAACATACAAGAAAGGCTCTTTTCGAATGAAAAAAAAAGTAAATATTCTTTCCATATTCCAGAGATCACAATTAGGAAAATTGTAACCAATTTCCCTTTCATTTATTCCTTTCAATGAAGACTCGAAAACCCATTTGAACTAACAAATAGAATTTGGATTTAAAGACGAACCCTACTGGATTCTTTAATTCTTTTATTTCCATTTCAATTTGAAAGATTTCACTGTCTAACCGCAGCGCAGGGATAGGGTATCAATTCAAAGGCCTAAAAAGAGAAATTATTTTTTACGAAAACAAAAGACATGTTAGGATATTTGATGAATCTATACTTATTTACTTATTACTTATTAGACCTTTTACTAATCTAAAGAGTGAAGCCAGGCACCATGTGTATGCGTATACAAAATAGTTATTGTTCCATATACGTCTTCCCACTTTTGAGATGTATTAAGTTCCTTCTCTCATGCTGAGATTTATTCTTCAGTTCATTTCAAAAGACTTCAATGGGTACGCGCAAGAAATAGGCCAATTCGGCAGCTTTTTGTTCAATTTCTCGTGGAGTCAAATCCTCATCAGTACGGGTCAAGGGAATGGCTCCTTGACCCTTGATTTCCATATAAAGGACACGACGAGGAAAAAGACCCTCTCTCACCTCCATTCTGATTGATTGGATATCTTTCAGAAAGAAACGAAGGAAGATGCGACGATTTCTTCCAGGAAATCCCCAACGAAAAAGGGACATTATCCCTTCTTTTCTATCGAATCGGTCATAACCACTACCTACATTCCATGAAATTGTGCACCACAAATAAGAACTAATGAATAGACCTGCGATCCCATAGAAAGACATCACGATCCCTTGTGGGAAAAAAAGGATTTGCTGAGACGGAAATACGGATATCAGATTTTTACCAAGATAACTGGAAGTTCCAACCACTAAGAATCCTAGTGAACCTAAAAAAAGGATACAGGCCCAGCAAAAATTACTTGTTTTTCGAGACCCCGTTATAAGTTCTATCCATATATGTTCTGATCGCCAGTTCATACTATACTAGATCCAGTTGCATTTGATTGGAATTGAGAGAATAACCCAAATGGATTTGACTTGACTTTTATTGCTTGATCCCGAAGTAACTTTCATCAACTAGCAGCATTCCGACAGGAACCATTAGGAATAATTGGTTAGATACATTGAGTTTCTATTGAAAAAATTTTTCAAAAAAGATTTGCTGATCATTTTGAATTTCATCATTTAATTGATTAAGCTATAACCGCATATACATGCATTAATGCCGTATATTATGCATCGGTATACATAACAAAACAACTCTTTCATTTGTTTTCGGAAAGGCCAAATATCATATATCCTACCATATTACATTAAAAAAGTATCTGTATGATGATCCAGTGTTGAAAGAAATTGATGAGATTTCATCGTATTTAGACAATCTTATTTCTTTGGACATAAAGAGATAAAGAAGCCATTGCGATTGCCGGAAAGACTAGGCCCACTAAAGGAACAAAAATAGAGGGAAAGTTCAAATCTATCATAGAATGGGTACCTCAATTTCATATTTGTACCTATTATAAATTTTAATTATAAAGATATATTCTAATAAGTCTATCTATTCATTATTAATCTTAATCTATTAAATATTAAACTATTAAATATTAAAAAGAAATTAGAAAGAATATTAAGATAATATTAATATGAAGTATTTAATAATCAATAACGAATGTAGAACTCAATGAAGTATGCCTATTCCTCTTTCGACACGAATATGTATGAGAATCCCCTTTAATAAATTGGATTATTCTTCTCCCATCCTTATCTTCATCGTCTTTCTATCTTTACCTTTCAAAACAAAAAAGGTGTTTTGAAAGGTAAAGATAGAAAAGAGTTTCTTATGAGTTTCCGATTTTAACCAATCTTATCCAACAAACAGGGATTCCTAGTGAAAAACCGGGGGTTCTCACTAAAGAAAAAGAACTTCTATATTCTTCTTATTTGTTATTTGAATATTTCTATTTTCTTTCTTTGATTTGAGATTTCTTCTTTCTTTTTATTTAGTATTTTTTAGTATTTTCTTTTCATTTTTTCGATATATTTTTTTATCTCTTTTTCGTTGTTCTATTGTTCTATATATGAATATATATGAATAATGAATATGTCAAAAGAACGGAAAAATCATTTTTATTTCCCTAATTTCTCGGAAGGAGAAAGAAATTCTTTTTTATCTTTTTTTATCTTGTCGATAGAGGGATGCTTGTTTCTAATCAGGAAGAGAGATAGAATAAAAAAAGTATCCGGGCCAAAAAGTCATTATCCAAAACTTCTGACTCTTACTACACTTATAACTGATGTCTCCAAAGAAAACACCATCTTCTTAGTTTTGTTTTTTTCATTATAATGAACTAAATGCGTATTCGCTACAAATAAAAATAACTGAAGCTAATGTTATACTTCCATTTGAAAATGAAGAATTTTAATATTTTTGAAATTTTTTTTTAATCTTGGTTCAAGGGAAGGAAACCGTGTAGCTGAAATAACTCATTCAGAACACCTTTTAAAGGATTACGTGGTACAATTGGGTCGAATAAGCCCTTATGGAATAAATACTCAGCCGCTTGTGAACCGTCGGGTACTGTCTTTTTCAATGTTTGTTCAATTACTCTTTTACCCGCAAACGCAATGTAGGCATTAGGTTCAGCAATAATGATATCTCCCAACATACCAAAACTTGCTGTAACTCCGCCAGTTGTAGGAGATGTAAGGATTGATACATAAAATAACTTTTTATTTGATTGATAATCATATGAAGCAGAAGATATTTTAGCCATTTGCATTAAGCTCAAACTCCCTTCTTGCATGCGTGCTCCTCCAGAAGCACACACAATAATGACAGGTAGAGATCGATTAGTAGCATACTCGATCAAACGGGTGATTTTCTCACCTACTACGGATCCCATACTACCTCCCATAAACTGAAAATCCATAACTCCAATTGCTATGGGAATACTGTTTAGTTGACCTACGCCCGTTTGAACAGCTTCAGTTAAACCCGTTTTTCTTTGATAAAAAGAAATGCGATTTATATAAGGTTCCTCCTCTGAATGAAATTCAATGGGGTCTATAGAGACCATATCTTCATCCATAGGCTCCCAAGTGCCAGGATCTATAAAGAGTTCAATTCTATCTGAACTACTCATTTTCAAATGATATCCACAGTATTCACAAATATTCATTTTTGAACTAAAAAATTTTTTATAATTTAATCCATAACAATTCTCACATTGAACCCATAACTGTTTGTATTTTGTATTTAGATCGAAATCATTATATTTTTCTCTTCTATTGAAATAACTGCTACTAGTTTTGATACTAGAATTTCCATTTTCAATACTACTTGTACTTTCCGTACAAATGAAACTAGAAATGTAACTGTCGATATCACTGTAAATGTCACTATTAAGACTGATTTCAAAGCGAAGATAACTATCAATGCAACTATTAATGTGATTATTCCAATTAGATTGAGTATCATACATGGAATAATAATAATAGTAGTAATTACTACTATTAGACCCACTATTCAAATAACTAGGTAGTTCACTCAAAAAAGAACTAGCATTGTCAATATCAAAAATCTGATTTTCAATATCAAAATATACAGAATAAGTGTCACCATTACTATTTCTAACTAAAAAAGTATGATCAGAGATCAAACTCCAAAGATTCCTGCTATCAAATAAAGAATTTAGATAATGAATATTACTGAAACTATAACTGTCCCAACTAGGAATCTTTTTATCCGCATCTTTTCGAATAGTTTCTTCACTTCCACTGGTATGTCCAAGAGCATCAAGATTATCCATTGATTTACTTAGTCCACACTTATGTTCTAACTTCTTGTTAGACAACATTGAATTGAACCAATATTTTTTCATAGATTATTTATGCCCCTTTTTTATGAAAACCTAATACTAATAGATGAATAGTCATTCGATGAAGAAAAAATCATTTTACTATTTATTTTTTTTTTATTTCTCATCAGAATTCAAATAAAGCATATGATCCAATGTTAATGAAAAACGAGCGAGTCTTGAAAAGAAAGGATTCTCTTTTTGAGGAATCCGGTGAATCATTTCAATATTATGATAGAATCTTTTCCTCAAAAAAAATATATAAAGAAAGGTTTCTCTCATGTCAAACTTTCAATTCTCATCAAAAAGATACATAGTTGTTTCTTCCCATAAATTAAAAAGAAATTCTCGTCTCGTAGAATCTCGTGTCATATAGTCAAATAAGAAAATGAATTTCTATTACAACAGGGAACGAAAAAGACAATATACAGGATAGGGGTAGAAGAGATCCTTCCCTTGGTT